TTTGTAGACGAGGAATAGTAAACCCTCAGTCGAGTTGGTTGTATCGATAAAAAAAAAAGAGTAATTCTATAGGGTTGGATAAAATCAAAAATTCGATTGATTATTTAATATAATTGCTATGCTTAGTGTGTGACTCGTTGGTTTTTTTAGGGTCAGGATTACAAAAAAAATAGACTGATTCATACTATGAACTCATAAGTATAGAACTAATAACCAATCCATCGCTTCGTATTTATCTGGATCTGAATCCAAAAAGGCAGTCAAAATAGGCTATATTAGTCATTTCATTGTAACAATTGAAATATGTTTTGCAAAAAAAAACCAATCTGATTATGAATTGTAAAGCAAAATCAAAAATTATGCAGATAAATGAAAAGATGAGAGAAAGAAAGAGATCAATGATATATGATCTATAACTTCAATATGTAAGGTTTATGAATCATCTCATAAAAGCCAATGTAATAAAGCATTAAGACCGATATAGGAGAGATCTATAATATAATTAACTGAATGCGTTTATAGACCAAAAAAATAAAGAGCCTCGAGCCAATAAAGACTAAAAAAATTGACTCAAGAACAAAACGAACAAATGGCTCCATTGTATAATTAAGACCTAATCATTAACAAGAAGCAATGGGAACGACGGAACCTGTAAATACATAGGATTCTATTGAAAACGAATTTTAATGATTTATTGGGCGGGATGGCGAAAGGAACCAAAAGACACTCCATTTATTCTGAGAAGTTATTTATGGGTTAATCCTACAAATGAAGTCAATATTACAATTGCAAGAGTAAATATTCGCCCGCGAAGGTTTTTATGTTCAGGACATTATCTACAAATCTATAAATAGAAATAATTATCTCTAAATCTAAAATTCTAAATCTTCGATATCTATATATATATATAGAAAAATAAAGAGTATAGTTCTATATATAAAGTATATAAAAAAAGAGATACAAATTTATTTTTTTATTTTTATAATAACAAACTTATAATAAATATAAAATATAAATAGATTAAAAAAAAATCGATGAGAAAGGAATCCCAAGATTCAGTATAGTATAATATTATTTGTATTTGATTCAGTATATTATTTATCAACGACATGTAGATTTTTTTTAATCATAATCATTTCATTCGCGAGGAGCTAGATGAGAAGAAATTCTCATGTCCGGTTCTGTAGTAGAGATGAAATTGCGAAACAAACATCAACTATAACCCCAAAAGAACCAGATTCCGCAAACAACATAGAGGAAGAATGAAAGGAATTTCTTATCGGGGTAATCGTATTTGTTTTGGTCGATATGCTCTTCAGGCACTTGAACCCGCTTGGATTACGTCTAGACAAATAGAAGCGGGACGTCGGGCCATGACACGAAATGTACGCCGCGGTGGAAAAATATGGGTACGTATATTTCCCGACAAACCCGTTACTGTAAGACCTACGGAAACGCGTATGGGTTCGGGAAAAGGAGCTCCCGAATATTGGGTAGCTGTAGTTAAACCCGGTAGAATACTTTATGAACTCGGTGGAGTAGCAGAAAATATAGCCAGAAAAGCTATTGAAATAGCGGGTTCAAAAATGCCTATACGAACTCAATTCATTATTTCGGGATAGCGATTAGGAATATAGAACCAAAGGAAAAAGGGCCGGGCCGTTGAGATGAAAAAAATCACAAGTTTATTTTTTTTTGAACAAACAATATTTCTTTTTTCCTTTTGCATTGAAATAACAGATTCAAAAAAGGCTATGATCCAATCTCAGACCCATTTGAGTGTAGCAGATAACAGCGGAGCCCGAGAATTGATGTGTATTCGAATCATAGGAACTAATAATCGCCGATACGCCCGTATCGGCGATGTTATTGTTGCTGTAATAAAGGAAGCAGTACCGAACTCCCCTTTAGAAAAATCCGAAGTGATCAGAGCGGTAATTGTACGTACTTGTAAAGAACTCAAACGTGACAACGGTATGATAATACGATATGATGACAATGCTGCAGTTGTGATTGATCAAGACGGAAATCCAAAGGGAACTCGGATTTTTGGCGCAATCACCCGAGAATTGAGACAATTAAATTTTACTAAAATAGTTTCATTAGCACCTGAAGTATTATAAAATAAAGCATTATTTAAGAACAGTAATTATAAGATATTATAAGATATAAGATGAGATTCTAAGATATAAACTAGAAACATCATAATCATATAGTTATAATATTTGAATTGAATGAAATTGATTAAATTAAAATAAATTAGTCAATTTTGTTTCGTGCATATACCTTTCTTTATTTAATAAAATTTTTTAATAAAAGAAAAAAAAAAAAGAGTATGTTGATTATACAAAATTCGGGGGCAATAAAAATTTAGTTTATCATGGGTAGAGACACTATTGCTGACATAATAACCTCCATACGAAATGCTGACATGAATAGAAAGGGAACCGTTCAAATAGCATCTACTAACATCAGCGAAAACATTATTAAAATACTTTTACAAGAAGGTTTTATTGAAAATGTGAGGAAACACCGGGAAGACAACAAAACTTTTTTTGTTTTAACCCTACGACATAGAAGGAATAGAAAAGTATTATATAAAACTAGTCTAAATTTAAAACGGATCAGCCGACCTGGGTTACGAATCTATTCTAACTATCAAAAAATTCCTAGAATTTTAGGCGGAATGGGGATTGTAATTCTTTCTACTTCTCGGGGTATAATGACAGACCGGGAGGCTCGACTAGAAAGAATTGGTGGAGAAGTTTTGTGTTATATATGGTAATCCTTCTGATATCCGATGGTATGTTACAGGGTTTGGTTGGTTAGATAATGAGGATTGGGTTTTAGGTTATATATCCCAGCAAAAACCCAACGTAGTTTTGTTTTATACATATATCACACGATAGAGTCAAATATAAATCGTTATAATTTGACGAGAGGACATCCCATTTATAAACTCCGCAACAAAAATTCGAATGATTTGGTAGTTTTTTCAACTTCATTTTCGAGGGATACAATTCCAGATTTCAAAATTTAATGAAATTTAGTTTCTTCAAAAATATGTATATTCAAAATTAAGGAATGAAAAATATGAAAATAAGGGCCTCCGTTCGTAAAATTTGTGAAAAATGTCGACTGATACGTCGACGGGGACGAATTATAGTAATTTGCTCCAACCCGAGACATAAACAAAGGCAAGGATAAGTTTTCTAAACAGGAACTCTCTAAAAAATCCGATGTACAAATAAAAAATAAAATAAAGGATCCAGTTTAGCATGAAATGGATATATCCATAGATCTTCGACTTAGTTTTTGAGATGATAAAAAAATATGGCAAAATTTTTACCAAGAATTGGTTCACGTAAGAATGGACGTATTGGGTCGCGTAAAAATGCACGTAAAATACCAAAAGGAGTTATTCATGTCCAAGCAAGTTTCAACAATACTATTGTGACCGTTACGGATGTACGGGGTCGGGTAATCTCTTGGTCCTCCGCCGGTACTTGTGGATTCAAGGGCACACGAAGAGGGACACCGTTTGCTGCTCAAACCGCAGCGGGAAATGCTATTCGTACAGTAGTGGATCAAGGTATGCAACGAGCAGAAGTCATGATAAAGGGTCCTGGTCTCGGAAGAGATGCGGCATTAAGAGCTATTCGTAGAAGTGGTATATTATTAAGTTTCGTACGGGATGTAACTCCTATGCCGCATAATGGTTGTAGGCCCCCTAAAAAAAGACGCGTGTAAGAATAAATATTAACGAAATTTCAAGAGAAATAAATAATTCAATGATTTAATCAAAAAAAATAATATTATTATGGTTCGAGAGAAAGTAACCATATCCACTCGGACATTACAGTGGAAGTGTGTTGAATCAAGAGCCGACAGTAAGCGGCTTTATTATGGACGCTTTATTCTATCTCCACTTATGAAAGGTCAAGCTGACACAATAGGCATTGCGATGCGAAGAGCGTTGCTTAGCGAAATAGACGGAACATGTATCACACGTGCAAAATCCGCGAAAATACCACACGAATTTTCTACTATAACGGGTATTCAAGAATCAGTCCATGAAATTTTAATGAATTTGAAAGAAATTGTATTGAGAAGTGCGTTGTATGGAACTTGCGATGCGTCTATTTGTGTCAAGGGCCCCAGGTATGTAACTGCTCAAGACATCATCTTACCACCTTCTGTAGAAATCGTTGATAATACACAGTATATCGCTAGCCTAAGAGAACCAATTGATTTGTGTATTAAATTACAAATCGAGAGGAATCGCGGTTATCGGAATCGTATAAAACTGCCAAAAGATTTTCAAGACGGAAGTTATCCCATAGATGCTGTATTCATGCCTGTTCGAAATGTGAATCATAGTGTTCATTCTTACGGAAATGGAAATGAAAAGCAAGAAATACTTTTTCTCGAAATCTGGACAAACGGAAGTTTAACTCCCAAAGAAGCACTTCATGAAGCCTCTCGTAATTTGATTGATTTATTTATTCCGTTTCTATATGCAGAAGAAGAAAACTTACATTTAGAAAAAAATCAACACAAGATTACTTTACCCCTTTTTACTTTTCATGATAGATTGATTAAACTAAAGAAAAATAAAAAAGAAATAGCATTCAAATATATTTATATTGACCAATTAGAATTGCCTCCTAAGATCTATAATTGCCTCAAAAAGTCCAATATACATACATTATCGGACCTTTTTAAAAACAGTCAAGAAGACCTTATGAAAATAGAACATTTTCGCATAGAAGATGTAACACATATATTGGGCATTCTAGAAAAAAAAAAAGCATTTTCCAATTGATTTACCAAAGAATCAATTGGAAATACATTAGATTTAGATTCATTTTTATATTTTTTTTCTAAATCGTAAAGAAGATGAAACAGAACTTTGAATCTTTAGCATAATCTATATATTTGCGAAATATAGATCAAAAATGGAATTGAATAGATGTTATCTAGGGAAAATTCACTTTGAA